GTTCGGGCAGACAGCGAGGAAATGGTGGGAACAGCGGCTTAAGCAGTGATCAAGGAATAAAAAAGAGATAGGCTAGCCAGAAAGACCAGATAATTCCCATGCGCCTCTATCTTTAGCTTCGGCCTGGCCTCCGATCCTCAATCCGTTGATTCCGGCAAGCAAATAGGCACCTTTCCCTAGAGTTCTTTCTCGGGGCTACTAGTTGCGGCTCTGAAGTTCCCGATTTTACAGAGTTAGATAAGCCAACTCCTACCTTTTCAGAAGTCCGGAGAGCGGTAGCCTCTTCACATCCATCCTAGATATGGCACTTTCTTCTAGGGCCACATCCCAGTATATACGAGCAAGACCTGATGGCATGAGATCTTCTTTCCAATAGGTCCCCCTGAGGCCGAAAGAAACTTGCTTTCCTCTGCCGGTAGTGGAAGGCGAGATGTAGGCCTATCGAAAGTGAAGCTACTAAAATACAATCCGATCTAGCTTCTGAAAAAGCTATTCCGATGGTCGATTAAACTGGATTTATCCTCTATATCATCTTTCATGCTTTAAATCATTCCTTTCCTTTCGAAGAAAGGGAGGCGTGGAAGTGAGTTGATCTGAAGCGGAGACTGCACGTTCTCTTCGATCGTTTATGAGAGGTTACCGGATTATTGCCATAATTGTATATATAATATGGTGGGTCACGCAGTTGCTTCCTGCAGACGGAAGCAACCCAAGGATGCTACGGAGGAGACGAGAAGAGGACGTAGTAAATCCAGGGATCCGGCTACTAGACAACTTGATTGATAGTTATCCGGTAATGCATCTGCAGAGCTCCTTCTGAAACAACCTCCTATTCTAATTCAATCTCGGACATGGACATGTTGTAAGTGAAGTGAATTTCTTTCTGGTGAAAGGGAAAGCCCAAAGTGAAGAGACGAGTGACTACCCTGTTCCTCCTCCTTTTTCCAGGTAAATCTCCTAGTTGTCTCAGAGCCGATCCAGTTACCTAGGGAGTTCGTTTTAGGCTCTCCTGAGAGAGGGTTAGCACATACCATTGTGCACCGGGCCCCCAGGTACGGGGAGAGACAGCGAAATTGGGAGTTGTCTTATAGTTTCTCAGTCTTGGAAAGCCAAGGGCTTACTTTGTCTGGCATTCTGCTATCTATTACTTTTGTACTCGCTTGGTACTGGTTGTTTGATTTATTGGGTAGTTCTTCTTTCTTTTGCCAGTGATGAGATTCTCGCAAACCGCCTTACTAACCCGCATACCTTCCACTTTTCATAAAAGCCCGACTTCAAGGAGAAAAGAAAACCAGAGATGGCATTTCGCTTGTACCTTATAAGATAAGAAGGAGTTATCGGTTCACCAGTTGTAGTCGGAGAAAGAGACGTGGCAGACATTGATCGGTTCACCCGTTGAAAGAGTGGTCAAAGGAAGATGTATAAAGAGCTTTGTATCTCTGGGTTGGTGCTCCTAAGCGCAGGAAGAAGAATCAATGGCTGGCTTTGGTTGATGTACAACTGACTTCTCAACTACGTCGATCCTTGCTTGACTCTTCTTTCATTTCGATACAACAAATAGAAAAGGCCTCTATTGTTATCCCCGGGCGCTTCCTTGTGCTCTTGAAATCCATGCTGAACACATGGAATTCGATGCTTTACTTCCTCATTCTAAGTCCATGTGGACCTCCGGAACGTCAGCTAGAAAAAGGTTCAGCACGACCCTGGTTCAGGTGGAAAGACTTTCAAACTACGCATCCACGGATCGTCAAAGTGAAGAAAGCTTCTTTTCAGCCTTGTTCTCTGTTTCGTGGTCAAAGTTCGGAGCTGCGGAAATCTTGCCTCCTGTTCATAGGGAAGATCTTTGTGTGCTGGTATCAACCGAGAAAGAAAATATCGAGCTTGACCCCGCAAGGATCGATCCTAGGAGCTGGAAACCAACCTTATTTCAGTTAGCTCTTCAGACAATGTTCTACAAGCAGCTAAAGCTGCCGCACTTTTTCCTTCTTCCTTTGCTACCGGGGATGTGCTCCTAAACCTGGACTAGACTTGCTATTATCAAATTAAAAAGGTCTCTGCCCTTAGCCTTTTATTTAAAGAAAGAAAACTGGTTGCCGACTACCAACTGCCATGAAGGGCCGCGCCTCTTCTGGTAGTTTGACCATGCTTTTTCCATTCATTTCAGACTTTCAAATATGACACGAAAAAGTATATCTAAAAATCTGTAAGACTTTCTTTCTCTCCTAGAAGTTATGTTAATATAGAAAAAATAAGATTCTATTCTCCTTCACATTCCGATTGGGATAAGTTTTATCGCTTCGCACCTTTAGAGAGCTAAAAAAGCTCCATACTTTGGACAGAGAGTGATTTCCGACTTTAGCACTCTTTTTGTGTGCCGGGGAGGGAGTAGGAGTCGAATAATCACGATTACGATGTGTTAAGCACGTAACTATGCTTACCTCGAAATCGTCCAATCATGCCAAAAAGACCAATTCTGGAAAAGACTTTACTCTACGAAATAACGAAAAAGGGAGACCTGAAAGGTGACTTCTTATGAATGACGGAGTCAAAAAAGCCCGACTTTCGTCGCGTCATACAACGCCGAATTCTTACTTGCACCAGTATCTTCTCCAAATAGAAGTGACCGTTGGTTCCATGGCCATTCCTTTTATGGATAGCTCCGCTTAAGCGCATACCCAAAAACGTCAGGTCGAGCCTAGCGTAGCCCTGCAGCATATCAGCCACAAGCTCTCTTTCGGGACTCTTCGATCATCCATCGATTTCACATGTTGAAAAGCTGTTTGGCCATGAGCCTTGATATTCGTCTTCTAAGATTACCGACATTTCGGGTTTTCATAAATTTCACATAAGATAAAAGTTCTTTTCATCATCAGAAACAACCTGATTTCCGACCTCTTGCATTGCATTACCATAACGAAAACGAACATTCAAAAAAGAGATTGCTCTTGTGATTCGGAATGAAGCTTTATCGGTCGAGGAAAGGAATAGCGATAGATTTCTATAGAGCATCCAGGAACAAGCAGATTCAATCCAATCGGACGACGAATTCTTGCATGGTCCAAGGAAATCAAAGGTCCGCTTCCACGATTTCAATTTCATCTATATGGAATCTCAACATATCAGAATAGCTTATATAGTCATGATTCAATTCATGAATTAGCCTAGCCCACTATGAGTCTAGTGTATTAAAATAAATAAATATATAAAATAAAAAGAAATGTTTAGGCTGTACACCTAATTTTCCTGGGATTGTAGTTCAATCGGTCAGAGCACCGCCCTGTCAAGGCGGAAGCTGCGGGTTCGAGCCCCGTCAGTCCCGACGGATTCAATAAATCAAAAAATGAATTTTTCCCTTTCTATGAACCAGTAAAGAGTGTCGAGGGATATACTTTCATTCCCAAAGAAAAAAGAAGTCTTGATTTCTTTTTTCTTTCCTATTTTTCCATTTCGCTTTTATTGTTTGTTAGGTTTGGAACTATGTAATTAATTGAAGTGGAAAGGCAATCTGATGATCCTTCATCAGAAGATTGTCCAAGGAAGACGCAAGGTGGGTTATAGAAAAAACAAGGAAACGGATGATAAATAAAATTTTGGAGTAATTGAGTCAGGAATCAAAATTTGAATTCGGTATGGATAAAAGAACTTCCTATGTTATACTATTCAAGTCTTGACAACGGGTTGATGATAGATTCAAGATGCCCTCAATAAGAATCAATCAAAAAAAGGGCCTTTGAAGGCGTACATTGATTGACCTATCCGCCGTCCCCCTTTTGGAGAGAAAGCCCCATTCTGAACCGGGAGCGAGGCGATCAGCTAGAGGAAAGGAAGTCTCACTGGTTAGGGCGAGGCCGAGCCTTATTCAATGTTGAAGGTTTCGTCTCGGCCTCACCATAACAACTATATTCCTATGGGACATTGGTGCACTTGCAAAGTACTCCTATCCGATCCGCTTGTATCTAGTCTAGTATTTCTATTTAAGTTTAATACTTAATCCTCGAAAGTGAGTCTGAAGCGAGTTGGTATGGTCTAGGGCTTCTGATTTACAGGCTATGAGAAGGCCTTCCAACTCTTTCATAATCGTTCGAAGAAGTGGCCGAAGCAGGACCGGCTGGAGAGTAAGTAATAACAAAAAAGTCTCTTGGTAGGTAGGGTCAAGTTGTTGAGGGGGAACCCCGCCTCTATAGTAAGTAAATAAAGCATAAAAAAAGTGCGCTCTATAGCTAGCTCCGAACAGGTTGAGGAGAAGAGCCGCTAAAGCCCTTTTTCACTACGTAAGCCTCGGGCTAGTGCTTTATTTAAACTAGCCCTGAACCAGGGCGGAAGGAATAGCACGCAAAAGCCGGTTGGGTCGGAAGAGCAAGCTTCTTCTTTTCAGGCGGAAAGTATTGTTGTCTTTCTTTCGGTATCCTTAGGTTAAGAATACGAATCCCATTTCCTTTCAAGGAACCTCTACCCGACTTTCTTTGTTTTTAGTAAGGTGCTTTAGCTCTTTCCGATTCTGTTAGTGATTAGTGATCCCGAATCGAGCCCGATGCCTAGTCGGGATTATTGCGTTGGATTGATCAGCGGAGTAGTAAACTCTTTTGACGGACGGAGTGCCTATTTCACATGGAAACGTGACCTGCTGTGCCGGTCGAGGAGAGAAGACGCTCGACAAAAGGGAGAGGATCAAAACTGAGCGTTGTAGTCCACGGACTTTGACTCCGGGGAAGCTCATTCAGTTATGGAATGCGTTAGGGGCTCTTAAGGAGGAGAGATAGGGGCTAAACCCACCATCCCTAGCTGGAAAGTATCATTGAGTTCCCAGCTTGGCATCGTTAGAACTCCCTCCAATCGGTTCAAAGCCGCAGATCAAGGTTGTTGTGCTTTCTCTTTGTCCAGAAGACTAAGTAGTTGTAGTTGACGAGGTCTCATTTCCTGACTACTAAAATAAAAGGCAACAAGCCTTGTTTGTTGCCAGTCTCGCATAGAGAAGAAGGGACTTGTCTCATTGGGCAAAAAAACCTGGAAAGAGGGTAGGTGGGTGGGGAAGAAAGTGCGAGATCCGGTCATTGAGAACAAGATATTGAAAGCTTCAAACAAGTAGTCCACTAAGGTATCAAAATAGAGCTGCCAGAGGCAAGCCGAAGCGGGAAGGGTTCTCCTAAAGAGTCTCTCTGAGTAGTCTATCAAAGCACAACGAGAATGGCTCTGACTAAGCATCTGGTGAGGGATCAGCTGTGAAGCTAGAAAAGCCAGATGAGGCTGGTGACAAGTTCAAATTTGACTTTACCAATATCTGATCGAGAAATGAGTTGATGAACCCTCATGGGTGGTCTTACCAGAGATAGGAATTTCTCCATTTTTCGATGATCCAACGCGCTAAGGGAATTCATGTTATCAGTATTCACCACTACCAGTAGGTGCTCCTTGATTCTTCCTTTAAAAGAGGATCTAGCCCTGCCTGTTTCGGAAAATGCCTTGCTAGCGAACTATTATAGAATAGTACCTTTTCGGAGGCCGCGGTAAGTCCAGTGTGCTAAAAATATGGCCGTTGATCAAGGGAATTGACATTACGATTCCTAAGGAAGAGGGGCCCCCTCTAATTCTAATAGTACTTTATAATAGGAGTTAGCGAGGGCAAAGGTGAGATTTAGATGCTAGACGGAAGACAACATCCTGTCACTACCATACCCTACATAGAGACCCACCCAGTTTATTTTATATTATAGGGTAGGCGAAAGCCCATAAGGCCCCATGTCCACGGTGCAACAATTGCCCATGTGCTCACGAATTGGATTTGAACCAATATCAAGCGACTTTCCTTTTCTTTAGTCGATCGTGAGTGGGTCTGTCGTCCTCCTCATTATAGTCCTCCTAGAATCAATAGCATTTCGTCGGAATACATCCTGTCTTTTCACCTTAGTAGTCCTATGCATAGTTAGTACTATAGCCCCAATCATGGCTACTAATAAAATAAGACTAGGAACCAAAAACCAGACGAAATAGTAGGTATAAAGTAAATTGCCCAATGTTTCCAAATTAGTCCAACTTCGTACCTTTTCGGCATAAACCGTATATCTCAGAGAGGTCGTATTTCTTTGGGTTGGTAGTAATGGAATGCTTTCATTATCTAAAATGAAGAACATTTCCCACCAAAAGATCAGTCCAATAATACCACTCACTGGTAAATAGCGCAATACTTCTTCGTGAATCTCCGCTATTTGAATATTGAACATCATAACAACGAATAGGAATGAAACGGCTATAGCTCCTATATGAACTACTGGGAAGATCATAGCGAAAAAGTCGAGACCTAAGAAAAGAAGTAAACCGGAAGTATTGCGAAATACTGGGATGGGAAACAAAACGGAATGCACCGGATTTTTAGCACGTACAACCATCAAACCAGAGACCAAAGCAGGGCTCGACAAAACAGAAAGTATCATAGTACGTCGTCCTTCCCTGAAATGGAACTTTCATGCTAGTTCTTGCTCCAGCATGAAAGTAGATCTATTACGACCAGCGCGGTTGTTCGTATTTCATTTTCTTCTTCCAAGACAAACTCTTAGGCACCGAGTTACTTACGGAATTTCATCTTGGGTTGTTTACAATTCGTAGTATCCCCGCTTAATTGAAATTCATAAGGCTAATTTGATCTTGTCGTGACGCGGCCGACTACTACTACTATTACTATAGGCTAGCTACTTCTAGCTTCTATAGTGGCCCTTCCACTTTGGCGTAGTTTTCGTTTGTATTGGTACTGAATGAACATATCAAACAAAGGCGATCATATCATGCCATTTTATATGTATAGAGAGATCCCCTAGATATAGAGATAGAATAGATGTTCATGGATAGACAAACATTCCATTGATTCTTAGTTTTTGGGCTGAAAAAGCTCGGCGATCCAAATGAATCATTCTTCTGGTCTCTCTTCACGCTCCGCCCCGAAACTGACCCACGGCACAGCGCCCATTCGCTTCGCGCGCGGGAAGTTCAGTTCATCAGACCGACCGCAGCGGAGTGGAGCAGCCGCGACACGACCTTACCTTAGCTGGATCTCGCTGGTGCCACCTAAACGGTAGGTAGGCGGCGGATGTGTGACGTTTGGAGTTGTCGTTCGTGCACCTGTCCCCAATGGAAGAATGAGTGATCTTTTCCCCTGCATATCATGGCCTTACCACTCGGTCCCCGCTAGCCAGCGGGGGATTCGGTATAGCAGCTCACGTTCGTTTGAGCTGCGCGTTCCCGCTGGACTGGACACATCTTAGCTGTAGGAAGTATGGTTCCGAAAGTGACTTCGGTTCGCTAGTTCAGGCTCAACTCCTCGCTTTACGTTAGCGGACCTACAGGTCGGGCCGGGGCTCTGCGCTCTTTCTTTCTGTGTGGGACGATACCGGGGAGAGAAGGGAATGCGTCGAGGCGGCGAACAAGACAACTACATTTTGGCTTTTCCCTCCATGAGATGAGCCCAGTGCATTGGACCGATGGATAAGAGAACTGAGCTGGCCTAAAAAGAGCTTGGGCGCTCTATGTACGATGTAGACTCCATCAGATACATATCGATTTCTTTCTTTTCTGATGGATCATGAAAAGATAGTTGTCTCATCAATAGATAGAAATAGGGTTCCAAACCTTATTCTTGATAGATTCCCTCTCTATCTCTTTCGATCTATCAGAACAGAGTTGGCTATCTATCAATCGATTTGAAAATAGCACGTTCATATCGCCTTTCGTTCATTTCCGCCGCGAAAACATAGCCGCCATAATAAAAAAAAGCAGGCGAAGCAGCTAGAAGCACTCGCTTCACGCCCTTGAATTCTTATTCACGGATGAATTGGGAAAGCCAACAGAAAGATTCGATATTCGATTCTGACTTTCGTAGGGCCGGTGCTGCTGTTGCCTGCGCGTAGGGCCGCCCTCCACTCCCGTCCCGGGGCGCTAAGGGGCTTTTGTTTTTGGAACAGACGGCATTGCTGACGCCTCGAATCAAGCTTTTATTGCGACATGCTATGTTTTCTTCCCCATTGCTAGTAGGTTGATGGGTCGCACGCCCGGCACACATGTTTTGGCCTTGTGTGTCCATAACTCAAAAAAATAGGTGACCTAACGGCCGCCGCCCGACTAAACATACCAATAGTCACCAGATTCATATGAGCTACTGAGGAGTAAGCTATGATCTTCTTAAGATCGATCTGTCTTAAAGTGGTCGAGGAAGTATATATTATAGCAATCGCGCTTGGAGTATAAATGAAAGGAGTGGAACAAAGTGTCGCTTCGGGAAACATGGGTATTGAAAATCTTAAAAACCCGTAGGTTCCCAATTTTAAAGGAATTCCTGCCAAGATGACGGATCCTGCCGTAGGTGCCTCTACATGAGCTTCGGGTAACCAAATATGAACTGGTACCATAGGCACTTTGACGGCGAAAGAGGCGAAAGAAGCAATCCATAGAAAGATTTGGCGCCGCTCACTAAATTCTGTGGTTAATGAAATTTGTAAATCGGTGGTTCCTGTTTGGAAAAGAATCAACAGAATAGCTAATAGCATAAAAACAGATCCAAGTAAAGTATAAAGGAAAAACTGATATGCTGCCTTGATCTTTCTTTGTCTCGAACCCCATACCCCTATAATAATGGTAGAGTAAGGGGTGGCCCCAAAGCGGAATTGACCGGTGGTGGTTGGTCGAAGCTCCAGTAGGTAGCCACTCCCTTCTCAGAGAACCGTACGTGAGACTTCCGCCTCATACGGCTCCGTCCCGAGCTTCCGTCGTCGGCCTTGGCATTAGACCACTATCTATGCATGTATTTTCAGCCTGGACTCTCGAATCTTTTGCTTCTCGGGTGGTGGCGAACAATGGTGCTTGCGTTGCAGTAGATGCCCGCCCGAAAGAACCGCTCACTAGCTAGCCGGACTAGGGGGCCCTATCTGAAGACATACTGAAAACCATGCCTTTCGAACCGAACGCAACGCCCATCTTCCAAATAAAAAGAAAAAAGGGCTCGTTGGGAAGAAAGATGGAGTGCGGTCTGTAGAGCACATGTAAGGCACAGTCGGGTTGCTCACGCAGCAGATCTCTCTCTATCTATCTATAGATAGAGAGAGAGGTGTGAAAGGAATAGCCTTATGGCTGCCCCCCGACTTACGGCCTTTACGCTACGACTACTGTGATGTGAGCGGTTCAAATTGGTTTGATCTTTCCCAATCATTCTGGACGGAACTAGTACGCAGCACTTGTACGGAGGTGCATGCATAAAGGTTTGGAACTCTTTTCTTATCTGAATCTTAAGGACAGGACCCTATTCTCGAACCCTCTGCCGAGCTCTACCCTGCCCGCATTTCCGGGCCAAAAAAATGTCTCCACCTGCTGCCAACAGTCTTTCTTCGGAATTCTACTGAACGGGTCGATCCTCCCCTCCCCCCTTTGTTTTAGCAACTTATCCTAAGGTCTCCTCACCAAGAGCTCGCCGGCGACGACAGAGGAAGCAACCCGCCTGCTGTGGCGGGGCGGCTTTTTTCTTTCACAATAAGACCTGGACGATTATCCCTACCCTCGGTAGCTTACGAGTTTACGTCCATCCCTGGTCGGGTACAGTTTCCTTTCGATTTATCCCTTGTAGCCGTTACCCGAATTCGCGCAAGTGTGTCCACACCCCCCAAACTGACTTGACGAGGAATCCATTCTCGCGAACAAACACAACCCCTACACACAACACACACCTAGGAGCACCCCTTCCTGCATATCCATACAAGACCCGAGTAGGCGGGTCGAGGTCCTACGAGGTACCCACTACTCGGAGTACCCTCCAAAAAGGAAAAAGATGTGTCTGTCAGGTTCGGTTCTTCTTAGTTGGGTTGGGCGGGTTCGACCAGAAATGCTATGCTTACACACAAGACTACCCCTCTTCCCGAAAGCTTCGCGGGGACTACTTTACGACGGACGACCGCCCGTAGGGGGTTTACTGCACAAGGCCCCTGCAGAGGAAAGGCTTTATCCCAGCGAATAGATGATGCTCAGC